AACTTTTCTTGAAGTTAACTAGAGGTTAAGGTAAATGAACCATAACTATGTAGCCCTATTCCTAATAGATTGACCCCAAAATAGCATATCCAAATTATAAGAAAGCCTAGAGTCGCCACAATTGCGGAATTTGCCCCCTGCAAATTTTTTTTTGTTCGAGTATGCAAATAAATTGCGAAGACGATCCAAGTAATAAAGGCCCAAGTTTCCTTTGGATCCCAACTCCAATATGATCCCCATGCTTCATTAGCCCATACTGCTCCTGAAAGAATACCTATGGTTAAAAAGATAAATCCTAGGCTAATCACACGATAACTCCAAAAATCTAATTGTTGAATCAATTGAGCCTTGTAATAATTCTTAGCATAAAAAATATTGTTTCTTTCATTCTTGTATTGGATTTCACCAAACGAAAATGACTCATTTAATTTTAATAAATTATTACTTTTAGAACTATAAAAAATCTTTCTAAATGTAATGACTAGAAGTGCTACTGATAATAATGATCCACAAAGAAGAGCCGCATAGCTTAATATCATCATACTTACGTGCATTATTAACCATTCCGATTGTAGAGCGGGTACTAATATTGTGGGTTTCCGTATTTCATTTAAAAGACCCGATGTAGCAAAACCTTGGGTAAAAATAGTACTTGAAGCAGTTATTGTGGTTAAATAATTTTTTCTTATTTTGAAATAAGGCACTATATGAATAAGGGAGAAACTCCATGAAAGAAAAATTAATGATTCATATAAATCACTTAGCGGGAAATGTCCCGAATAAATCCAACGGGTGAGCAATAATCCTGTTAGACATAAAAAAGTAGCTATCATTCCCTTTTCTGACGAATCATATGTTATGATTTCATTGCCAAATAAGGTTATCAAATGAATTGTAATTACAATTGAAACAATAGAAAAGGAAATATGAGTTAATATATGCTCTAAAGTTGAAAATATCATAAAAATGAAAAAAAAAGGGGGGGAATCCCCATATAAATTAAATTAATAAATATAAATAGGGAATTTGATTTATTTTTATTATAGGATGTATTGGATCTCTTTTAGAAGATGGCATGCCGCCACTCGGACTCGAACCGAGATGCTCTAGCACTGCTTCCTAAGAGCAGCGTGTCTACCGATTTCACCATAGCGGCTTGCTCGAACTCATAATAGCCTATTTATATTCAATCGTCGAGATTGAATAAGTCAATTCACTCAAATAAGTTTTTTTAGTAAAGATTCAAGTAGTTTATATATTAGCCAATATATTAGTATTAGCCAAAAATAGAAAAATATAATTCTTGCAACTAGAGAATTCTCGCGAAAAAAACTTTTTTTTTTTTCATTTTTTACTTTTATTATTATTGTCATTATTAATTATTATTATTTCTGCTTTATCTGATGATTTCAGAAAAAAAAAAAAAGAAATTTTATCAATGAATCTAAAATATGTCTATTTTTGACTACTCCAAATTGACACTTGTACATAATATCTCAACAATGAGGTTTTTTTATTGATTGGACTAAAAGTTGTAGATATATGATAAATATATTCCATATAGTAAATAAATGAAGAAGTAAGAAAGTTATCCAAAAATTTTTAACATGAAATCAATTAGTTTCAACAATTCATTAATTTTAACTAAAAATCTTATATCTGCCCTTCCCGAGAAAGATAAAAATTTTTCATTATCATTATTGTAAAGGTCGATGGGGAAAATAAGACTCCCCACCACCAAAATCTGATTGAAAATATACTAAAAAAAATAAAAATAAAATATTTTTGATTTCTTTAGATTTCAGAAAATACAAGAATTTTTATTTTTATCTTATAAGAAAAGAATAAGATAAGATTAAAAGTCTAGGACTGCCAATTCTTTTATTATTTAATATAGAAATATAGATATAGATATTAACAAATATAGATATAGATAATTACTGATCCAATTTTTTGAGTCAAATCCATTCTGATTATTCCAATCTTTTAGGACTTAGTTGTTTGTCGTACAAAAAAACTTTTTGAATTCCCGGTAGAAAGAGATTTCCCTAATGACAAAGCTTTTAACGCTGCCCAATATCCTTTCCTTTTCCAAATATTTTTACGAATACGCTTTTTTGATATCGAAGTACGTTTTTTTGGAACTGCCATTTAAAAATGAAGAAGTTACTCATTGTTATAGTTGGATGTGAAAGACATCTATTGTTCAAAACCAATTATTTTTTCTTATTCATGATCTATTTTTCTCTAAAAAAGATTCTCTTCATAAAAAAGAAATATAGATATATCTGTAAAAATTTGATCAAAAATGACTCGAAATAACATAAAAAATTTTTGATTCCATACACTATTCGTAAAACCAAAAATTTTTGGTTTGGAACTCTTAATTCTCGTTGTTTATATCTCAAAGTTATATCTTTAGAATCTGCTATGTGATAGAAATCAAACTTAATAAAATAAATAAAGAGCCTAAAAGACCTTTATTTTCGTCATTCTATTCTATACTTTATTTACATGTAATAAAATACCTCAAAGGATTGTAAACTTTTGCCTAAAAACGTGAGTCTTTTTTTAGTAATCTTTTTTTAGTAAAACTTGAGAAAAAATACACCTAAATTCCATTTTCAAATTCGAATGAGACTAGTAAGAAAGATCCGTTTTTTTGATAAAAAAAGTTCATTTTAGATCTATAATCTTCTAAACTTTACTAATAATTTGTTTTGATTGAAATGGAAAACAATCAATCCCATAATGAATTAGTTAATGAGTTGAAATAAAGTAACTAAAATAAAGAGTTTTTTCATTAGACCAATGACCTTAGTTAATCCTATAATTCATATAATTCATATCAACATCAGTACTCTTTTTAGCCTAAATTTTTAAGCTTGTTTTATTATTTTTATTAATTATTATTACGATTATTAATTATTACGAGAATTTCTCGTAATAATATAAATTTTCCTATTTATATTTATATTCTTTTTATTTATATTTTATATATGGCACTTGGTCATATCATTTCTCCAATTGTAACTTCTTGTTTTGAATATTTAAACGATTTTGAAAAGACTCAAAATAAATACTAATATAAAATTATTAAATAAATTTAATAAATTAGTGCATATCCTTATTTTTTAGTGACTTTTTCGAAAGAGGTAAGATCCGGTGAATCGGAAACAATTAATTAAGAATAAAAAACTTTTTTTATGGAACAGACATATCAATATGCGTGGATAATACCTTTTCTTCCACTTCCAGTTCCTATGTTAATAGGGGTGGGACTTCTTCTTTTTCCGACGGCAACAAAAAGTCTTCGCCGTATGTGGGCTTTTCAGAGCGTTTTATTGTTAAGTATAGTCATGATTTTTTCCATGAATCTGTCTATTCAGCAAATAAATAGCAGTTCTGTCTATCAATATGTATGGTCTTGGATTATCAATAATGATTTTTCTTTAGAATTCGGATACTTAATCGATCCACTTACTTCTATTATGTCAATATTAATCACTACTGTTGGAATTTTAGTTCTTATTTATAGTGATAATTATATGTCTCATGATCATGGATATCTGAGATTTTTTGCTTATATGAGTTTTTTCAGTACTTCCATGTTGGGATTAGTTACTAGTTCAAATTTGATACAAATTTATATTTTTTGGGAATTGGTTGGAATGTGTTCGTATCTATTAATAGGATTTTGGTTCACACGACCTGTTGCAGCAAAGGCTTGTCAAAAAGCGTTTGTAACTAATCGTGTTGGTGATTTTGGTTTATTATTAGGCATTTTGGGGTTTTATTGGGTAACAGGAAGTTTCGAATTTCGCGATTTATTCCAAATATTAAATAACTTGATTTCTACTAATGAGGTCAATTTTTTATTTGTTACTTTGTGCGCTGTTCTATTATTTGGTGGTGCTATTGCTAAATCTGCACAATTTCCCCTTCATGTATGGTTACCTGATGCAATGGAAGGACCGACTCCTATTTCAGCTCTTATACATGCTGCTACGATGGTAGCAGCAGGAATTTTTCTTGTAGCTCGACTTATGCCTCTTTTCATAGTCATACCCCACATCATGAATTTTATCTCTTTTATAGGGATAATAACAGTTTTTTTAGGAGCTACTTTAGCTCTTGCTCAAAAAGACATTAAGAGGGGTTTAGCCTATTCTACAATGTCTCAATTGGGTTATATGATGTTAGCTCTAGGTATGGGGTCTTATCGCAGTGCTTTATTTCATTTGATTACTCATGCTTATTCCAAAGCATTATTGTTTTTAGGATCGGGATCTGTTATTCATTCGATGGAAACTCTTGTTGGATATTGTCCAGAAAAAAGCCAGAACATGGTACTTATGGGAGGTTTAACAAAACATGTACCAATTACTAAAAATTCTTTTTTATTAGGTACACTTTCTCTTTGCGGTATTCCACCCCTTGCTTGTTTTTGGTCCAAAGATGAAATCCTTAATGATAGTTGGTTGTATTCACCTATTTTTGCAATAATAGCTTGGTCTACGGCGGGATTAACCGCATTTTATATGTGTCGGATTTATTTACTTACTTTTGAAGGACATTTAAACGTTCATTTTCAAAATTACAGTGGAAAAAGGAATACCCCCTTGTATTCAATATCTCTATGGGGTAAAGAAGGTTCAAAAATAACTAAAAAAAACTTTCCTTTGCTAAATTTATTAAAAATGAACAAGAATGAACGTCTTTCTTTTTTTTCAAATTCAAATCAAGTATATAAATTTGAGAAATTTGATGAGAATGTAAGAAATCCAATCCAACCCTTTCTTTATATTCCGAATTTTGGCAATACCAAGAGTTCTTTGTATCCTTATGAATCGGATAATACTATGTTATTTCCAATAATTATATTAATTCTATTTACTTTGTTCGTTGGATTTTTAGGAATTCCTTTCAATCAAGACGTGGATATATTAACCAAATGGCTAACCCCGTCTATAAATCTTTTACATAAAAATTCAAACAAT